ATCAAAAATGAATCTTTGTGAACAATGTGGATATCATTTGAAAATGAGTAGTTCTGATAGAATCGAACTTTTGATTGATTCGGGTACTTGGGAGCCTATGGATGAAGACATGGTCTCTCTGGATCCCATTCAATTTCATTCGGAGGAGGAGCCTTATAAAAATCGTATCGATTCTTATCAAAGAAAGACAGGATTAACCGAGGCTATTCAAACAGGTATAGGGCAATTAAACGGTATTAACGTAGCAATTGGGGTTATGGATTTTCAGTTTATGGGGGGTAGTATGGGATCCGTAGTTGGGGAGAAAATTACCCGTTTGATTGAATACGCCACTAAAGAATTTCTACCTCTTATTATAGTGTGTGCTTCCGGAGGGGCACGCATGCAAGAAGGAAGTTTGAGCTTGATGCAAATGGCTAAAATATCTGCTGCTTTATATGATTATCAATCAAATAAAAAGTTATTCTATGTACCAATCCTTACATCTCCTACTACCGGCGGGGTGACAGCTAGTTTTGGTATGTTGGGGGATATCATTATTGCCGAACCCCATGCCTACATTGCCTTTGCGGGTAAAAGAGTAATTGAACAAACATTAAATAAAACAGTACCCGAAGGTTCACAAGCGGCTGAGTATTTATTCCAGAAGGGCTTATTCGATCTAATCGTACCACGTAATCCTTTAAAAAGCGTTCTGAGTGAGTTATTTCAACTACACACTTTCTTTCCTTTGAATCAAAATTAGAACATGAAGTTGAATTTTTTTGAGCAAACAAGTAATTAGTTTATCGGAATAATAGAATTTTATCTTTCTATACCTTACGATAATCCTATTTTGACTAAGAATCCCTGCTGGATGGGATTCTAACAAACCCTTTAATATATAAAACTAAATAAATAGAATCTAATTCATTTTTAAGAAACTTTTTGCTTAGTAAATTAAATTTGAAGACAAGAGAAAAAAATGAATCAAATAATATCTGATCCATATCCTTTCAAATCTTTCATGTAGAGGGATGAAAAACTACATTATATACTCATTTAGAATTAGAATAGATTAGACAGATATTAAGTAATAATAATAATAATTCCAATTTAGAATTATCAAATTATACTTATAATAAGATATAAGATATCTTTATATATAATATCTTTATATTCTATAAATATAAAATCTAAATAATAATAACAGGTACAAATAGTAAAGCGAGGTACCCATTCTATGACAACTCTTAACTTTCCCTCTGTTTTGGTCCCTTTAGTAGGCCTAGTATTTCCGGCAATCGCAATGGCTTCTTTATTTCTTCATGTTCAAAAAAACAAGATTGTTTAGAGCCGAGGGCACAAAATCTCATTTTTAAACTGACGCTTGTATCATAACACAGATATCCTTTTAGCAAAATATGGTATAAGCGTCTTCCGACGAAAATCTCCCAAAATGCTATATTCTAGCTATTTTCAAATAGACCTGAATTGGCGGACGGCTGAATTGTAAAGTTGGTCTATCTATATGCAGGTGGCTATCTTTAGTGAGATCATACGAAGGGTATGTTATTAGTTTAGATCTAACCAATTTAATGAATTACTCCTAAAGGTTCACATCAAACTAGTGCTAGTTGATGCGAGTTACTTCGGAAACAAAAGGACTAAAGTAAAATTCATTTGGGGTATTCTCTCAATTCCAAAAAAAAGCAACTGGATCAAGTATGAGTTGTCGATCAGAACATATATGGATAGAACCTATAACAGGGGCTCGAAAAACAAGTAATTTCTGCTGGGCTGTTATCCTTTTTTTAGGTTCATTAGGATTCTTGTTGGTTGGAACCTCGAGTTATCTTGGTAGAAATTTGATATCTTTATTTCCGTCTCAGGAAATCGTTTTTTTTCCACAAGGAATTGTGATGTCTTTCTATGGGATCGCGGGTCTTTTTATTAGCTCTTATTTGTGGTGCACAATTTCGTGGAATGTAGGTAGTGGTTATGATCGATTTGATAGAAAAGACGGAATAGTGTGTATTTTTCGTTGGGGATTTCCTGGAAAAAATCGTCGGGTCTTCCTCCGATTTCTTATAAAAGATATTCAGTCCGTCAGAGTAGAAGTTAAAGAGGGTATTTATGCTCGTCGTGTCCTTTATATGGATATCAAAGGCCAGGGAGCCATTCCATTGACTCGTACTGATGAGAATTTTACTCCACGGGAAATGGAACAAAAAGCTGCTGAATTGGCCTATTTCTTGCGTGTACCAATTGAAGTGTTTTAAGAAATGAGCCGACAAATGCATGCTTTCTCAGCAGGAGGGCAAAAACGCAAGAATCCTCTTTTTCTATAACATAACTTAATTGAAATTTCTTCAGAACATCCATTCGAGTCAAAGCAGACATATATGGAACAATTAAAAAAAAATAATAATAAAAAAGAGTGAATAGATTCATAGATTCGATAACTTGTAATAGAACTGATGCGTGAGAGAAATATTAGATTACATAAAGTCGACGAATAAGATTCATTAACAATTCACAGATGAAAAAATGGCAAAAAAGAAAGCATTAACTCCTCTTTTCTATCTTGCATCTATAGTATTTTTGCCTTGGTGGATTTCGCTCTCATTTCAAAAAAGTATGGAATCATGGATTACAAATTGGTGGAATACTAGGCAATCCGAAACTTTTTTGAATGATATTGAAGAAAATAGTATTCTAGAAAAATTCAAAGAATTAAAGGAACTCCTCCTCTTAGAGGAAATGATCAAGGAATACTCGGAGACACATCTACAAAACCTTCGTATAGGAATTCACAAAGAAACAATCCAATTAATCAAGATACACAATGAGGGTCGTATTCATACGATTTTGCACTTCTCGACAAATATAATCTGTTTCATTATTCTAAGTGGTTATTCTATTTTGGGTAATAAAGAACTTGTTATTCTTAACTCTTGGGCTCAGGAATTCCTATATAACTTAAGTGACACAATAAAAGCTTTTTCTCTTCTTTTATTAACTGATTTATGTATCGGATTTCATTCTCCCCATGGTTGGGAACTGCTGATTGGCTTTGTCTACAAGGATTTTGGATTTGTTCATAATGATCAAATTATATCTGGCCTTGTTTCCACTTTTCCAGTCATTCTAGATACAATTTTAAAATATTGGATTTTCCGTTATTTAAATCGCGTATCTCCGTCACTTGTAGTGATTTATCATTCAATGAATGACTGAAAAATTCTCTACCTAATCTAATTATAATGTTTCTTATTACTTTGCAGTTGTACATAAGCAAAGCATTGAAAAAAACTTTATATTTCTACCCATCCCGGAGATTCATCCTATATTCCTATATATTAATCCAGTCAAATTATTATTATTCCAGTAAATAACAGAATCGTGGATAGGAAACTCCATTAGTGACCTACCCCAATTTATTGTAGAAATTTTCGGGATCAATGGTTGGACCATGCAAACTAGAAATACTTTTTCTTGGATAAAGGAACAGATTACTCGATCTATTTCCATATCGCTCATGATATATATCATAACTCGTACATCCATTTCAAATGCATATCCCATTTTTGCACAGCAGGGTTATGAAAATCCACGAGAAGCCACTGGACGTATTGTATGCGCCAATTGCCATTTAGCTAATAAACCAGTGGATATTGAGGTTCCGCAAGCGGTACTTCCCGATACTGTATTTGAAGCAGTTGTTCGAATTCCCTATGATATGCAACTGAAACAAGTTCTTGCTAATGGTAAAAAGGGGGGTTTGAATGTAGGGGCTGTTCTTATTTTACCAGAGGGTTTTGAATTAGCCCCTCCCGATCGTATTTCCCCCGAGATAAAAGAAAAGATGGGCAATCTGTCTTTTCAGAGTTATCGCCCCAACCAAAAAAATATTCTTGTCATAGGCCCTGTTCCTGGTCAGAAATATAGTGAAATCACCTTTCCTATTCTTTCCCCCGACCCCGCCACTAAGAAAGACATTCACTTCTTAAAATATCCTATATACGTAGGCGGAAACAGAGGAAGGGGCCAAATTTATCCTGATGGGAGCAAGAGTAACAATACAGTTTATAATGCTACAGCATCAGGTATAGTAAGCAAAATCCTACGAAAAGAAAAGGGGGGATACGAAATAACCATAGCGGATGCATCCGATGGACGTCAAGTGGTTGATATTATCCCTCCGGGGCCAGAACTTCTTGTTTCAGAAGGTGAATCTATCAAATTGGATCAACCGTTGACAAGTAATCCTAATGTGGGCGGATTTGGTCAGGGAGATGCAGAAATAGTACTTCAAGATCCATTACGTGTACAAGGTCTTTTGTTCTTCTTCGCCTCTGTGATTTTGGCACAAATCTTTTTGGTTCTTAAAAAGAAACAGTTCGAGAAGGTTCAATTGTCCGAAATGAATTTCTAGACTGGCGTATTTATCGACATCAAGTTTGTAAAAAGCATTAGCAATTATCTATGATAAAAAATGAAATTAGAAAAAGAATTTTGTTCTTTTAGACTCTTTTTCTATGAGATGCCGGGAATTCCTTGTACGACATTCCTAGACATAGTATATAGAAAGACTATTTGACTTGACCCCTTCTTTTTTTTTTTCAAAATTGGTGCTATGTTGCTATTGTCAGATTGAAATGTAAAAAATGCATTTCATTCTAATACATTTCACTTTGGCTAGATCCTATCCAAAAGTAAACGGGAAATAGAACGGATAAATATAAATGAAGGGAGCAAATATTTCTGGGAGGGTTTATTCGTCTTCCTAGTCTTCGACACAAGAAAAGGGGTGTGAAAAATCCTTTTCTTGTGTCGAAATAATAATGATTCTTTATACTGTTCGTCAAACATTCCTAGTGTTAGTTTCTGTTTTTTACAGATGTATCAGAACGTTTTTTGGAGTTATTGCGTATTGTATTAATTATTATATTATAAATTCTATTACAATAATTAATAATTACGTATACTATAAACAAGTGGTGGACAAACAAAAGAGG